ATCCTTGATCGTGAGCCATATAATTATCACTATAAATAAGAACCAAAATTCCGACAGTAGTGATTAACATTGACATAATAGAAGTAAGTGGATCAATCAAGTAGCCGAATTCTAAAGAAAAATCACTATCAAGGGTCCAAGACCATACATATTGATAGATATAACTGCTTTTTATTTGCTGAATAGACAGATTAATTGAAAAAATCATGACTATACTTAACAATAAAATACTCGGAAAAGCCCACATACGACGAAGATTTTTTGTGGCTATCGGAAAAAGAAGAAGTCCCGCTCCTATTAACATAGGAACTGGAAGTGGAAGGAAGGGTATAATCCACGCATATTGATATATCTGTTCCATAAAAAAAATTTCATTCTTAATTAATATTAATTGTTTCCGATTCACCGGACCTTATCTCTTTTGAAAGGAGTCAATAAAAAAAAATGAAGATATGCACTAACCTAAACTAACTTAAATATCATTTTTGAATTTTTATTTCTTTTTACGTATTCTTTCTGAGTTTCTGTTAAATACTTCAAATATTCAAATCAAGAAGTTCCAATTGGTCAAATCATATGAAAGAAAGAGATTAATTACTAGTCTACTTAGACTCGAATTTCTAAATTAACGTCAAATTTAGGCATATTTTTCCCGACTTTGACAAGTTACAAAAAATATTCTTCTTTTTTATATTTTTCGAAAATTAGTAATATTTTATGCGATTTTGCCATATCTTTGACTCATCTTATCTATTCTTTTCAATTGTTCTAATTCTAAAAAAATATTATCTAGAAAAGAAATACATAAATACATAATGAATTAGAAAAGTGCATATTTTTTTGAACAATAGATGTCTTTCACATCCAGCTATACCAATGAGTAATCTCTTAATTTTTATTTAAATGGCAGTTCCAAAAAAACGTACTTCTGCATCAAAAAAGCGTATTCGTAAAAATTTTTGGAAAAGGAAGGGGGATTGGGCAGCGTTAAAGGCGTTTTCCTTAGGGAAATCTCTTTCTACTGGGAATTCAAAAAGTTTTTTTGTGCGACAAACAAATAAAATAAGTAATAAAACATAACACATTGGAATAAAATAATATAACTAGGCCTCATTTAAATTTTTAAATTGACTCATTTCATTTCGAAACCCCAATTCCCGATTTCCATTCCCTCTTGAGTTTAATCAATTAGGGAATGGAAGTCGTTCCGCCTTTAGACTATGTAGAATAAGCATTCTTCTGTTTACCTTACCGAATTCAAAAAAACAAAAACAAGATACTTAATTCTCTTTTTAGTATATTTTATTTATTATTATTTCCAAGGCGGGGAGTATTATTTTCCCCACCAACCTATTTGTAACCTAAAATAAGGTTTTGTTTTTTGTTTTGTGCAACTGTCTTATTTTTTTATTTTAGCTAAATTCCTATATAAACCCCATATATCTTCCGCCATCAATCCACACCAAATGTAGTCAAGATATTCTGGATAAATATGTGTCAATTTTGACTGATCCAAAACAGGTTATTTTTTTTTCATTGTTTTGGGGGGGTTCTGGCCCTTAATTCATAGTAGGCCTATTTAGTTTTACAAGAGTTCAAGTCCGAGGAGACTATAAAATACACAATAAAAGGAAGACCCTAAACTAAAATGCAAATAATGAACCTTCAAATACCTATTTTAACGAATTTTTATTCATCAAATTTGATCTTTCCAAAAAAATATTTAACCCAATTGAATTCTTAAATCTAGACGATTGTTTATTCATAGACTATTATGAGTTCAAGACAAGCCGCTATGGTGAAATTGGTAGACACGCTGCTCTTAGGAAGCAGTGCTATAGCATCTCGGTTCGAGTCCGAGTGGCGGCATTTCATCTCCTAAAAAAAGTAAATAGATCCTATAATGAAAATGAATTGATGAATTCAATTCCCAATTTCAATTTTATAATTAAGGGAGTCCTTTTTTTTTATGATATTTTCAACCTTAGAGCATATATTAACTCATATTTCTTTTTCAATCGTTTCTATTCTAATGACAATTCATTTGATAACCTTTTTTGATGATGAAATCGTAAAACTATATGATTCATCTGAAAAGGGCATGATAATTTCTTTTTTCTGTATAACAGGATTATTAATTACTCGTTGGATTTATTCAGGACATTTTCCACTAAGTGATTTATATGAATCCTTAATTTTCCTTTCATGGAGTTTTTCCCTTACTCATATAGTTACGTATTTCAAAAAAAATCAAAATATTCTAAGCATAATAATCGGCCCAAGTGCTATTTTTACCCAGGGCTTTGCTACTTCAGGTCTTTTAACTGAAATACACGAATCTACAATATTAGTACCCGCTCTTCAATCCGAGTGGCTAATAATGCACGTAAGTATGATGATATTAGGCTATGCGGCCCTTTTATGTGGATCATTATTATCAGTATCACTTCTAGTCATTAGAGTTAGAAAAAACAGAAAGTTTTTTTCTACGAGTAATCATTTATTAAATTTAAATGAATCATTTTTATTTGGTGAAATCGAATACATGAATGAACGAAGTAATATTTTACAAAATATTTCTTTTTTTTCTCCAAGGAATTATTACAGGTCGCAATTGATTCAACAATTGGATTATTGGAGTTATCGGGTTATTAGTCTAGGATTTATCTTTTTAACCATAGGAATTCTTTCTGGAGCAGTATGGGCTAACGAAGCATGGGGATCCTATTGGAGTTGGGATCCAAAAGAAACTTGGGCTTTTATTACTTGGATCGTATTCGCGATTTATTTACATACTCGAACCAATAAAAAAAGGAACGCTACAAATTCAGCAATTGTGGCGTCTATTGGATTTCTTATAATTTGGATATGCTATTTTGGAGTCAATCTATTAGGAATAGGACTACATAGTTATGGTTCATTTACATTAACATCTAATTAAGGGGGTTCTTTCGAATAGGAATCGAAAAGTGTACAGCGCACATCAGATAAAAAAATTTTGTGTGAACTGGATAGAACCCCGTGAATCACTACAATATTTGATTCACGGGGTTCTATCCAGTTCACATTCATTTTTTTTACTTAAGATAAGAAGAAAAAGCCTTCTTTTTGTCATTGTACAATGAACATTTTAAAAAATTATCATTTTTTTTTCAAAAAAACTATCTATAAAAAGAATTAGATAGAATAACTTCAACTTTTTCAACTGATAGTGAAAGAACGAAATCTGGGTACATACCAATACCTAGTACGGGTAAAAAAATAGAGATCGAAAGAAATAACTCTCGTGGTCCAGAATCAAAAAAATAAGAGTTTCGAACATTAAATATCTTGTATCCATAGAACATCTGACGTAACATAGATAATAAATAAATAGGAGTTAATATCATTCCAATTGCCATTACAAAAGTAATTAGGAGTTTTGTTATTAAAAGATATTTTTGACTAGTAATTAGTCCAAAAAAGACTATTAATTCGGCAACAAAACCACTCATACCAGGTAATGCAAGGGAGGCCAACGAAAAGCTACTGAACATCGTGAATATTTTTGGCATTGGGATAGCTATTCCACCCATTTCGTCAAGATAAACAAGATGTATTCTATCATACGTCGTCCCGGCCAAGAAAAAAAGTGCAGCACCAATAAATCCATGAGAGATTATTTGTAAAAGGGCTCCATTGAGCCCCATATCGGTGATAGAACCTATTCCTATAATTATGAAACCCATATGAGATACAGAGGAATAGGCTATTCTTTTTTTTAAATTACGTTGACCGAGAGATGTTGAAGCTGCATAGATTATTTGCATTGCGCCTACTATCATCAACCAAGGAGAAAATATAGAATGAGCATGGGGGAATAATTCCATATTGATCCGAACTAATCCATACGCTCCCATTTTTAATAAGATTCCAGCTAGAAGCATACAAGTACTATAATGTGCTTCTCCATGGGTATCTGGTAACCATGTATGTAGGGGTATGATTGGCAATTTGACAGCAAAAGCAATAAAAAATCCAATATAAAAAATTATTTCCAAGCCCACAGGATAGGACTGATTGGCTAATATTTCAAAATTTAATATTGGTTCAGTAGAACCATATAAACCGATACCCAGAACTCCCATTAACAGAAAAATGGAACCTCCCGCTGTGTACAAAATAAATTTTGTAGCTGAGTACAGACGTTTTTTTCCTCCCCACATGGCTACAAGTAGATAAACGGGAATTAATTCTAACTCCCACATGAGGAAAAAAAGTAAAAGGTCCCTAGAAGAAAATAATCCTATTTGCCCGCTGTACATTGCTAACATCAGGAAATTAAATAATCGAGAATCCCGAGTAACTGGCCAAGCCGCTAAAGTAGCTAAAGTAGTGATGAATCCCGTCAGTAAAATGGGTCCTATAGAGATTCCATCTATTCCTAATCTCCAATGGAAATCAAAAAATTTGATCCATTTATAATCCTCCACTAGTTGTATTAATGGATCATCCGATTGGAAATGATAGCAGAATGCATAAGTCGTCAGAAGAAGTTCTAAGATACAAATACATATAGTATACCAACGGATTACTCTATTGCCTCTATGCGGAAGAAAGAAAATTAGGGAACCGAAAAATATGGGAAAAACTACAATTAGTGTTAAGAAAGGAAAATGGTTCGTGGTAAAGACAAGATACGCTTCTTGGGCCAGAAAAATCCGTGCTCTAAATATTTAGAGCACGGATTTTTTGTCGGTAAAAAAAATAAAATGGATTCAAGTATAATTTTCTGGAAGGTATCAATAAGCTAGACCCATACTGCGAGTTGTTTCATGCCATAAATAAACTCGAACACTCAAAAAATCCGTTGGACAGGCAGATTCACATCTCTTACAACCAACACAGTCCTCGGTCCTTGGAGCAGAAGCTATTTGTTTAGCTTTACATCCGTCCCAGGGTATCATTTCTAATACATCGGTGGGACACGCTCGGACACATTGAGTACATCCTATACATGTATCATAAATCTTTACTGAATGTGACATTGGATCTATACATTTTTGAACGTCAGAAATTTTCGGTCTAGTAAACTAACTTATAAATGAATCCGATATTTAGATACCAGACGAATCAATGAGTGATCAGAATCAATCTATTTCCCAATTGGGTTATGAGCGAGGGCCAAAATACTTTGATTTCTTATGTTTTTGTAATCACGATCACATCTTACCCGTATCCAACCTGCTGATTTGAATTAATTTATGAATATTCAAATTTTTATTTATATATTTATATAATAAATACTATTTATTCAATAAATTGGATTGGTTAATACGAGTTGATTTTCTGTTACGATAAATTGATGAAACAATAGCTGGTCCAATAGCTGCTTCAGCGGCTGCAATAGCTATAACAAAAATTGAAAAAATGTCTCCTCTTAATTGACGATTATCAAAAATATCAGAAAATGTTACAAAATTGATATTCACTGAATTTAATATAAGTTCAAGGCACATAAGGGCTCTAACCATATTTCGACTTGTGATCAATCCATAGATACCAATAGAAAATAAATAGGCACTTAAAACAAGTATATGTTCGAGCATCATTTTCGAACTCCTTATCAATCTTGATTCATTTCAATCTGAACAATAATTCACTCGATTCGATTCTAACAAATATGGAACAAAACAAGGGAATAGATTGGTAATAGTAATAGATAGATAAGAAACTAAAGCCTTTCTATTCTATTTTTTAGACAAGAATTCAAATAAAATAAAAGGATTATAACATTCATTTTCCGTTGATTCTATATTGAATTACTCGTTTTAAAAATTTTTTATTGACGAGCTATAGCAATTGCACCTATTAAAGCGACTAAAAGAATTATTGAAATCAGTTCAAATGGAAGAAAAAAATCTGTTGATAAATGAATTCCAATTTGTTGACTATTACTTATCAAATCTTGCTCTAGAATCTGATTTGATTTTGTAGTCCAAACGATCCCATACCAGGACGTATCTGGAATAGTAGTAATTAGTGAAATAAAAAGACTTGTACAAACCGTTGCAGTAACTCCATCCCCAATAGTCCAAAGCTGAAAATCTTTGTAATATTCTGAACCATTCATGAACATCACAGCAAAAATGATTAAAACATTTATAGCTCCGACATAAATAAGTAGCTGCGCAGCAGCTACAAAATACGAGTTAGATAGAATATAGAATAAAGATATACAAAAAAGAACCAATCCCAACGAAAAGGCCGAATAAATTGGATTCGGAAGTAATACTACTGCCAGACTTCCTAATATAAGACCCGATCCCAGAAAGACTAAAAGAAAATCATGTATTGGTCCAGGTAAATCCATTTGATTTTATAGAAAAAAATCTAAATATTTCATGCCTTTGTTGACCTGACCAGGACAAAAAAAGAAGTTATCCTATTTTTTAGGATAATTTTTAATTGAATGAAACTTAAATGGGGGTAGCTTGGATTGATGTAGATACAGTTATTCGCCTACTCTTATTCTCCAAAGCAGAGGTTGAAACTTTCTATTTTTTTGAAATCATTATTCGAATATAAATCAATTTTCAATCAAAATGAAGCTGCGATTTTCTCCAACCAACCATTCTTTTTTATTCACCAAAAAAAAACCCCGTTCCTTTTTTAGATCCAAAAAAGTTATTTGGAATTTGTAAATGTTTTTTGAATCAAGGGTTTTATACATTTTTTATTTGAGGTGAATTCGAAGAAATTGTTCGAATTGTGTAATCGTCAATTATTGACATTGGTAACCGACCTAAAGCAATTTGATTATAATTCAATTCGTGACGATCATAAGTAGAAAGTTCATATTCTTCAGTCATTGATAAACAATTTGTTGGACAATACTCAACACAATTACCACAAAATATACAGATTCCAAAATCAATACTGTAATTAAGTAATTGTTTCTTTCTAATATTCGTTTCCAATTTCCAATCAACAACAGGTAGATCTATAGGACATACACGAACACATACTTCACAGGCAATGCATTTATCAAATTCAAAGTGGATTCGGCCTCGGAAACGTTCCGATGTGAGCAATTTTTCGTAGGGGTATTGAATAGTTACAGGTAAACGATTCGCATGGGACAAGGTAATCATGAAACCTTGACCGATGTACCTGGCAGCTCGTATTGTTTGTTGACCAGAATTCAAGACCTGAGTTAGCATAGGGAACATATCTGAATATCGATAAATAATTTGACTTGTTTCTTTCTCTTGTTTGAGACAAGTTGTGAAGATGGACTATTCTTTTACAGTGAAAGAAGTTGGGACGAAGTTGTTAATAATAGATTACCTAGAGAAATAGGTAAAAGAAATTTCCAGCCAAGATTTAATAGTTGGTCCATTCTCAGTCTTGGTAAAGTCCATCTTGTTGCAATAGCAATGAACACGAACAAATAAGTTTTAGTTAATGTAATAAAAATACCGATTATTGTTGCAAAAATTTTACTTTTTTTATTTATGTCAAAAAACTCAGGAACGAATATGTATGGAATAGAAAGATCCCAACCCCCCAAATAAAGAACTGTTACAAATAATGAAGAAACTAGTAGATTTAGATACGAAGCAACGTAAAATAAACCAAATTTTATACCTGAATATTCGGTTTGATAACCTGCTACTAATTCTTCTTCGGCTTCTGGTAAATCAAAAGGTAATCTCTCGCACTCGGCTAGAGAAGAAATTAGAAAAACGATAAACCCTATAGGTTGACGCCACAAATTCCATCCCCAAAAACCATATTTTGACTGCGCTTCAACTATATCAACTGTACTTAAACTGTTAGATAATCATAGTCGACGATAACATCACTGTTGCCATCGCTATTACAGAACCGTACATGAGATTTTCACCTCATACGGCTCCTCATAGGTCACAAATAAATCGAAGGATCTTTCAACATTATTTATTTTGATGTGTTTGTAGGCTCGATAGAGAGTCAAACTCCTATCCTAAGGCCTAGAATTAGACCAATGGAATTCTGTCTGCTAAATTTATAATAACTAAATTTATAATAAAAAGTGCTTCTGAATTGATCTCATCTTTTAAGAATTTTCATTTTTCTTTGTTGATTAATAACTTTATCTTTGAATAAAAAAATACTTTTTAGAAGAATATTGCATAGATATTTCAACCTATCATTTTATTATTTTCAATTACGAAAAATAATTAGACATTACATAACAAGAATTTTTTTCTCTAAAAAAAATCTAAATAATTATGAATAAAAAAAAAAAAAAGAGATCCTTTTGCAATTCTAATTCTAGTCTTTAGATTTTTTTCGTTCCTATTCTACTTTCTCAGAAAATAAAGGGCATTACCCAAAGTAAAAGATTTCTTCGTTCTTGATAGTTATTTACTTAATCGGTGGATAGGAACATACTCTGGATCGAAATCGTGGGGAGTACTTCTTAAATCATTTCTACCAACTTAAAGCCCCAATTAAAATTATTATTCTATAAAAGAAATATCCTTTTGGATAATTTACAGAATCTCCATTACTAATCCTTTGTGTATCTTGGTTTTACTAACCATCCACTCATTTTTTTGATTTGAATCTCGCATTAGGGTAATACATCTATGGTAATAGATAGTAAAAACCCCATATGGTTGATCGTTTGAAACTGCTTCAAGCCATGATGACTAATGAACCAATCTTGTCAACCGATGTTGGGATAAACAGTCTCAAGTGCTTATGTTTCCTTTGACTTAATTCTTGTACATAGGAAATGAGATTGAATTCCTTTAACAGCAAATTTGTAAGCCGTTTTATTTCACTCATATAACTATCGGGTTTAATTCATCAATTCCAACGATGAATAAAAAAAAGTTTAACTTATTTAATTTTCTTGCTAGAAAGAAAACTTGCTAGAAAGAAAAGAAAGTAGGGGAAATTTTATGTCTCACCGAGTCGCACGTAGAGATATTGATAATACACATAGAGTTAATGGTATTTCATAACTAATTGATTGAGCAGCAGCCCTTAATCCACCTAAAAAGGAATATTTATTATTTGATGCATATCCCGAGATAAGAAGTCCAACGGGAGCAAGACTTGAAATGGCGATCCATAAAAAAACACCAATACTAAGATCGGCTAGAATAAAGTGATAGCTAAAAGGAATTACTGAATAACTTAATAAAATGGATATGACTGCTATGGATGGCCCGATACTGAATAAACGAGTATCTCCTCTAGATGGAAGAAGATTCTCTTTGAAAAGCAGTTTTGTACCATCTGCTAGAGCTTGAAGAATTCCCAAAGGCCCAGCGTATTCGGGTCCAATACGTTGTTGTATCCCTGCAGATATTTCTCTTTCTAACCAAACAATTACTAGTACACCTAGTGTGATTCCTAATACAAGAGTTAAAATAGGGACAAGCATCCATATGATGCTATAGACTTCTTTTAAGAATTCCAATCTGGAAAAAGAATTGATAGCTTGTATTTCTGTTGTATGAATTATCATTTCAACGATCAACTTCTCCCATAATGATATCTATGCTACCTAGTATCGTCATAATATCAGCCAATTTCATTCTTTTAACTAACTGCGGAAGAATTTGCAAGTTGATAAAACCCGGTGGTCGAATTTTCCATCTCCAAGGAAAAACACTCTGATCGCCTATCAGAAAAATTCCCAACTCTCCTTTTGGTGCTTCGACTCTTACATAAAGTTCTTGCTTGGACAATTCAAAACTTGGAGAAGGTTTTTTACTAATAAATCGATATTCAAAATCATTCCACTCAGGGTCTTTTATTCTATTAAAACGTCGGATTTCTAAATTCTCATAGGGTCCCCCTGGAATTCCTTCGAGAGCCTGTTGGATAATTTTTATGGATTCTGTCATTTCACTGATTCGTATTAAATACCGAGCTAATGAATCCCCTTCCTTTTGCCATTGAATCTCCCAATCCAATTCGTCGTAACACTCATAACGATCAACTTTACGAAGATCCCATTTTATTCCAGAAGCTCGTAGCATTGGCCCTGATAAACCCCAATTCAGTGCTTCTTCTGAGCCAATAATGCCTACGCCTTCAACTCGTTCTAAAAAAATAGGATTTCGTGTAATAAGCTTTTGATACTCATCAACCCCGGTTAAAAAATAATCGCAAAAATCCAAGCATTTATCTATCCATCCATGAGGTAGATCAGCAGCGACTCCTCCGATACGAAAATAATTATGCATCATGCGCATACCGGTAGCAGCTTCGAATAGGTCATATATCAATTCTCGTTCTCGCAAAATATAGAAGAAAGGGGTCTGTGCCCCAATATCTGCCATAAAAGGGCCAAGCCATAACAAATGAGAAGCGATACGACTCAACTCCAACATAATAGCTCTGATATAGCTAGCCCTTTTAGGTACTTGAATATTTCCTAGCCGTTCGGGTCCATTTACAGTTATTGCTTCTGTGAACATAGTAGCTAAATAATCCCAACGCGTTACATAAGGCAAATATTGTATAATTGTTCGATTTTCTGCAATTTTCTCCATTCCTCTATGTAAATAACCCAATATCGGTTCACAGTCAATAACATCTTCACCATCGAGAGTAACGATCAGTCGAAGAACACCATGCATTGATGGGTGGTGAGGGCCCATATTGACTATCATGAGGTCTTTTCTTGTAGTTGGTGCAATCATAAGTTTTTTTCCGAGTCATTCTTCCATGCATTTCTGAAAGTAAAAAGAAGTTCATCAAAATATAAACGACTAAGCTCAAATGGTATCACGCTTCAAATTAACGAGTTTTTCTCTCTCGAATATCCAACCCGCCAATTAATTCTTTATATCGTTCTCTATTTTTTTTTGACAAATAGGCCAGCAGTCGTTGACGTTTTCCCAAAATTTTTCTCAAACCTCTCTGAGATGAAGAATCTTTTTTGTGCAATTCCAAATGTGAAGTAAGTCTCCTTATCTTAGTGGTGAAACTGAATACTTGAAATTCAACAGATCCTCGGTTTTCTTCCTTTTCTTTTTGAGAACTAACCGAAATGAATGAATTTTTTACCATAAAAAAAAACGCCCCCTTTCCTTTTTACATATATGGATTTTACTGATCAGTAATAATAATGCCATTAATTTAAATGTGGTATATACAATAATCTAATTTGAATATCTTTATGAACTCCTAATTTTCTGAATTCAAATAAATAAATCCGATTTCAAAGTGGATTTAGATAGGGATAGAAAAGGATTAGTACTTTTTCGCGTCGAAGAATTTAGACCTAAAATTAAGAAGGTCCTGTTGATTCATTTCGAGATCTAATTAAGACATTATTCATTTCATATTGGATATTAGAATGAAATATGAGACAAGACACGCGATCTGTATATTTGTTTACTTTCATATATATACCCTATATTAGAATTATTCTAGGGTATAGGATATATAGAAAAGGTGTATTATTCACAAATTTTTAATTGTGGATACAGATGTATCCTTAACATACTGAAACGACTGCCATTATTGCTATCAAACGAATAACGATTCATACAAGCTAAATCTTCTAATCGATAATTAGGCCAAAGAAAGAGCTTTAATTTCATTAATTGCTTTTTATCTCTATCAAGATGGTTATTGTCATGTGAAACTTGGCTGCTGTTTTTTACGTTCTTTCCGTTCCAAAAGATGAAATTTCTATTTATGTCATTTCGATTTTTTGAATTGAAACAAATTAGAATTCTCAATTTTCTACGGCGCCTAACCGATAAAATATTTTCAGGAACAAGCAAATCAAACAAATTTTTGTCTCTATTTCCAATTATTTTTTGATGTGGTGAAATAGTTTCATCAAAATTATTTTTAGAAACATATCTTTGCTCTTGGTATTTTTGATTAGTTTGCTGCTTACTCTTATGAACCAACGAAATACCTATGGTTTGATACATAATAAGTTGTCCATCTTTTTTTCCAGGCAGACGAATGGGTTCTATAATCAATATTCCTTTTTTCAGCAATTCTGTAAGAGCTAAATTATTCTGAATCATCATTATATCCAAACTAAGTTCTCTCTTTTGAATCGAGGATATAGTCATTTTTCTTGGATCTATCAGTCTAAGCAGGAGACAATATACCTTGATATTATTGATCATTCTTTGATTCAAAGTATCGTTCCATCTCAATTGAAAAAGCAAATACCGTTTCAGGAATAAATCTAGTTCTGCTTCTGTGTTGCTTTTGTATTGTTTTTTCTTTTTCCCCTTTTTCATGTCTGATCTTGCATAATTTTCTTGAATATCTTTTTGTTGTGAGAGACCGGACCCAAGATCTCCTCTGCTTGTGGGTTCTTTTTCTTCCTTATTTTGATGCTTTTTATTCAATGCTATCAAAAAACTTCCTTTTTCCTTTTCATTGATCTTTTTATTTTCACTACTATTTTCATTTTTATTCAAATTTAATAGAAGTAATTTGCTTGGTATAACCCAAGGTTTAGTTTTATATGCACTATAAAGTAACACAAATTCTGGGAAGAACCAAAGTTCCAGATTCGATACGGGACAGTTTAGCATTTTTTCATTCATTCCCATCCAATCAAAAAAATTTTTGTGTGAGTTTGATGGAGTTATTTCTGGACTCATAAGAGAAGAAAGATCTTTTTTAGAAATTTTGTGAGAATTATTAGTACCAATTTGAGTATTTTGATTCCTATTGGTATCAATCATGATCCAGGCTTCAATATCAAGTTTTTGTCTCAGATAAAAATTGAGAATTTTCCAATCAAAATATTTTCTATCGACCTTTTTGTCCATATATAGAATATCAATCTTTCCTAGATAATTATTAATAGAGATATTCCCCGGCATATCAAAAAAGGTCTCTTTAGGCACGTTATAAGAAAAATATCTATTTTTATTTACTTGAAACAGCGATCTATAAAAAAAACATTTTTCATAATTAAGAAATTTATATGATAAAAGATTATATTTATAGTATTTTTTAATATTATCTTTTTGATTAGATAATGAATATACTCCAAATTTTTTTTGTTTTTTGGAATCAATTAATTGGTCTTTTTCATATGAATGCCGTTTGTTTAAATTTTCGTTTTTAGCTATACGACGCTGATAAACTTTATTTCGCCATTTTTTTGCTATTAATCTAGACCATCTGATCTGAGATAAATCGTATTTATAATGTCCTCTTAACCAGTTTTTCCATTGATTTATTTCATAACTCTGAAGTTTCTTATCTCCTAATTTCGAATGAACCATTTCTTGTGTTTCAAAAAAATCCTTTATTTCAGGCTTAAGAAAAAAGGGGATTCTTTGATATTGAAAAACAGATCTTAATTTAGACGAGTTCCTAACTTGGATTTGTGATAATTTGTAAAATATATATGCTTGTGACACGTAGGATAAGTCATAAAAAATATGTGAATTTGTTTTAATAGTACTAATATTATCAAGTGGCTTTTTTATAGTCGAAATAAACGGAATTGAATTTTTCTTTTTTTTATTAATTCTTTCTTGTTTTCTTTCATTATTGTAAATGTATTTATCAATAATTTTTTTTGTCGATTCAAGAAAGAATTCCGTATTTATTTTGGGAATATTAATGATATATAAAAATATATTTGTGTATATTTTTTCAATAAAAAAAAGAAAAAAAAAAGGTAATTTACAGGCTATTTGAGCATTTCTTCTTTTTAATATTTGCCATTTTTCGAATCTTTTATCATTATAACTTGTTTTGGTAGGACTAAGATTATTTATTCTTGGAGTTACTTTTTTTTTCTCTTTTGTGATTCTTTCTAGTTGATTTCGAATTGTACTTGTTCTATCAGTCAGATCCTTCATTTTTATTTTTGTCAATGAATAATTTGGCCAACTCGCAGATGCAATTTGACTAAACGATTCGTGCATTATCTGATTGCTTATTATGGAATCTTTTTCTTCTTTAATTTCGCTCGATTCATATACTTCTACTTCTCTTAATCTAAATAATAGAATTGGATTTATTTTTGACAGTTCTTCTCTTATTTTTTTTAAAAAAATAACACTTTCGATAATCCATTTTTTTATTTCTTTTGAAACTTTTCGAAGTAATTTTGTTTTTCCTTTGAAAACTATTAGAACTCGAAAATACTTCTTTTTTAATTTTCCAATTTTTTTTTCGACTTCCTTAAAAATGGATTTAAAAAAGGAAGGTCGTTTTCGGGGCGAACCAAAAGGAAGTTCAGTTTCCATTCCCCAAACTGTTAAAAAACAAAAATCATCTTTTTCTTTTTTCTTTTTCATTAGATCTTTTTGAGAGGATCGTAGTTTCGATCTGTGCCAAGGTTTCAGACAGAAAGGAAATAATATTTTTATTTGAATACCGTCTGTCAACCAATTTTTCGGAAATTCTGTTTCGGATAATGGAACACCATTATAGGTACATTTAACATGGATCTCTCTATCCCATTCCTGTAAATCCTCAGACCATTCCGGAAATTGAAATAGGAATATACGTCCAATATTTTTCGCAATTATAAATGAAGGTAATAGAATATATTTTCGAAAAATAGATTGGGTTAGTAACATGCAACCTCTTATTACTTGTGCAAATGGAAGGGTATCCCAAGCTTCTGCTATCTCTATTCGTGTTTTCTCCTTTCTTTTGTTCTTTTCTTTTTTTTCTTCTCTTTTTGTTTGCTCTTCTGTATACTCTACAATTTCGAATGCTTCCCTTTTTCCCACCCAATTTCTAAAAATTAGTTTAATCAACTCGGAGATATCAAAAGAAAAAAGAGGGGATTTTTGGATTCTGTCCAAAAAAAGAAGCGAATGCACATTTGCTTGAAACAATTCAAAAATAATTATTTTACGCCTTTGAGACCGCATAGAACCTTTGATTATACCTCGTCGAAAGTCTGATTGTTGTGAATAGCGTATCAAAGCTACTTCGTCTTGATTGGGCGTATTTGTATCTGTAGTATTAGGATCAGTATCCTGCTTGTTAGTGGTAAAAATT